GAATTGATTTTCCTTGATACCTAACATAATGTATGAAAGGATCTTTGAACAACCATCGGACGGGCGGAAAATCATTAGAACCGACTTCTACAAGAGCTTTTATTTTTCCATAGAAAAAAATGCGTTCAAAAAGAGTTTCGGAAGATGTTGATCGTAAATGAAAAAATTGGTTACAAAGAAAAATGAAGATGGATTCGTATTCACATACATAAGAATTATATAGAAACAAGAATAATCTTTGATTCATTTTTGAAACAATGGAACTTGATTTCTTTGGAGTTGGAGTAATAAGACTATTCCAATTCTGATACTCATAGAGAAGGAAGCGTAATAAATGGAAAAAAGAGGCGTCTTTCAACCAGGAGCGAAGAGTTTGAACAACGATTTCTAGATGGATGGGGTAGGGTATTAGTATATCTGACACATAATTTAAATGTACAAAATTGTCTTCTAAAAACGGAAATAGTGAATGAATTGATCGTAAATTTTGAGATTTGCCTATTTCTTCTTTCCTTTCTAAGGAAGATACTAATCTTAGGGAAAAGGGAATTTCCCCAATAACTGCAAATCCCTCTGATATCATTTGCGAATATAAATTTTTGTTATGCCCCAACAATTGGTTTTGGTTTGAATCATTAGCAGAAATAAGCAAAGGATTCTGTTGAGACATTCGAGTAATTAAACGTTTCACCATTAGTGAACTGGATTTATTATCATAACCAAAATTATCCATCAAAATGAATCTATTTAAAACATGATCATGAGCCAGTGCATAAATATACTCTTGAAAGATAAGCGGATATAGGAAGTCCTGTTTCAAAAATTTATCGAGTTCAAAATATCGTAGAAATTCCCCCATTTGAAATTAGATTTGAACCAAAGATAGGCATAAGATACTTCTTGGATTATCAAATGATACATAGTGCGATACGGTCAAAACAAGGTAGTATAATAATAAAATAATATATACCTCGGAGACAGGTAAGCTCATCAACAGGCTCTCTATCCTCTTTTTTTTCATCTAATAGGTTTATGTTCGTTATAGGATAACAAGATGGTTAGAAATCTTTTATTTTTTAAACCCAATCGCTCTTTTGATTTTGGAAAGAATTATCTTTATCAATATACTGCTTCTTCTACACATTCCTCTCCAATGCATAAAATGCATAATGGAGAATAGCGACATAGTTAGGATTCATTAAAAAAAGGATAATCCACTCATAGGAGAAGCCGTTCCCGCATCAGGCACTAATCCATTTTTAACGTCTATCTAATTAGATCGGGTAATCATTCAAAGTTAAGAACAGAAGCCGGTTGCTTTCTTGTTTCCCTATAATTAGAGCCATAGGGCTCTATCCATTTATTCACTCGACCCAACTTTTAATTCATTTTGTTCCGCCCCGATCCAAGCCTTCAAACAAGTCTTTGTACCGATCCGGTAAGAATGCAATATTCTCAGAATTATCTATTGCTACGACATGCTATTTTTTCCATTCATTCCCTTTCAGGATCAGTCGTGGTCTTACAAACTCTACCGATGGTATGGACGAATCCCTTGCTTCATCCAAATGTGTAAACGCTACTAGCCGCACTTAAAAGCCGAGTACTCTACCGTTGAGTTAGCAACCCAAAAACCTAAAAACAATTAGGATGTGTAAATGTCAATACAGTAAAAAAAAATATAACTAAATTTGAGTGCCATGCCAAAATCAAACCATTTTAAACTAAGAATAAAAAATCTCAATTTTTAATCGCTTCTGAACTGAACATAAAAATGAAGAGATCAGATGCAAATAGACTAAATTTAAATATAATTAGAATTTAGAATAAGAATAGATATAAATGTACAAATGGATCAACCTCCCTTTCTTTTTTTTTTTTTTTCACCCCAATAAAAAATTATTGTATCACAGCGAATTCAACGAACCCATCAATTGAATGAAGTAAAATAAAAAACCGAACCTATGGCACGAAAAGATTTATACTTATACACGATCAAATTATATTTGTTTGATACACTCTTGTCAATATAAATGTTACGAAAAGAATACAGTGGTGAAAACGGAAATAAAATAAATTAAATATTAACTCTAAGGACTGGTGTTGGATTGGCACTACATAGGTGCAAAAGGGTGTAGATAGTAGATCAAGGAATAAAAAAGTAGTCAAAAAAAATCCGAGTTATTCAATCAATATAAGTTGAGCGAATAAGCAAGTTTGATTCCGTGGTTATTATTATTTGTTAGTAGAGTTCCAACGAAAACCAGTCGATTGCAGATAATGGCATAATTTTATATTTCGAGATCCAATTTCTTCATCTAGTCCCGCGATTTTGGGAATATCCACCTTCTCTTTTTGTCGTTATATACCAATACCACTAGAACAGGGGATTCTATGGGAACAATACGAAAAGGCGGAGCATAGTAGAGAAGTAGAGAAAAGCTTATACTCTTTGTATTTCATTATTTTAATTTTGTTTGATTAAAAGGAAGTTCCGTAAAAACCTCTGCCTTCTTTGAAATATAATGAACAGTTCCTGTAGGTTGAGCGCCTTTTTCAAGGAAATATAGAATAGCAGGAACATTTGAATAAGTTTGATTCTTTATCGGATCATAAAAACCAACTTTCCGTAGATCTCTCCCCTCTCTTCGGGATCGAACATCAATTGCAACGATTCGATAGACGGCTCATTGGGATAGATGAAAATACCCCCCCTAGAAACGTATAAGAAGTTTTCTCCTCGTACGGCTCGAGAAAAAAATTCGAGGTTATGTCTATGTATAAAATTAGAATGGCAAATAGATCCCTAAAATCATCAAATCAATTAGACTATGATTAAAGATTTGAATTTTTCGTTTAGAAATGTAAAACAAAAAATTGTACTCATAACTCAAGTGGGATAACTCTCAAATAGCTCACAATCCCTAAGCTATTTCATTTTTTGAGTGGTCTCTAGCCCCCTTCTTGTCTCGTTTAGAATCTGTTTTATTCTTCAGATTTAGTTGTTGAGACAATGAAAAATGGTGTTTCCTTGTTCCAGGATCCTTTATCTTTTGTTTGAATCATTGGGTTTAGACATTACTTCGGTGATCCTTAATCCTTTCAAAATGGCAGCAACATACCTTTTTTATGATTTCTTTCTATCAAAGAATCATCAGAACGGTTGATTCACGCGTGTTCCACTTTTGATTGAAAAAGTTTTCCCAAGTTCAACAAATTTGACTTTTATTTTCGATTTAGATTTGAAACTTTCTCAAATTGAATCCTTTCAATTTTTATATAGAAGCTATATTTACGAAGTTGTTCAAACTTATTAATTGACACTAACCCTAGACCCTTACCCTTGAGAAATGAATCAATACTTTCTACTCGAGCTCCATCATGTAACTATAATTACCCCTTTTTTACATTACAACCCAAGAAAAAACTGATGGGTTCTAGTCGAGCAGAACAAAGGATGTCGAGTCAAGAGCACTTTTATTCATAATAAAATGGTGGATTATTACATCCACAGCTGATCATGTCCTTCAAGTCGCACGTTGCTTTCTACCACATCGTTTCAAACGAAGTTTTACCATAACATTCCTCTAGTTTGGAACTAGTATTTAATTGATTCAATTATGGAATCGTGAATAGTCATTAGTTCGATCGCTAAATAATAATAAATCTATACTTTTGTCCTTCTATATCTATAATAGAAATAGATATGAATGGGTAGTTAGTTTCTGAAAACGTCTCAGCACTAATTTTTGAATCCCATAGTTATCAAATAAATGGAAGAACTGTCACTGCAAGTAATTTAATCCCGGATATTCTATAATTGACGATTCCAATTTAAGTGATCATAAGTTTTTTTTTCACAAAATACAAACAAAGGCCGTTGTTACGGAAATAGAATGCTAACAATACATACCATGCATTATATTTAACTTGAGGTTCCATAAGTTTTCTGTAACCTTTCTAGACCCCCCCCCAAAAAAATTAAATTTACAAATTTAATAGAATGTATGAATAATCCCTCGCCTCAAATTTTACAACAATTTATAGAACTCTTAGACCCAAACAAAAAATGCCAAAAACTCGGTGCAAAGAAAACAGATCTGTTACATATGTAATTTACTTGATCGTTTGTTAATGAGATTCAGACGGATACATATATATGTATTTAAATTAAATATTAAAACGAAAATATATAGGATATGGTACCTAAATTAACTTCAATAGGAATAGCATAGGGGTGGGCATAGGCATACAATGAGAGTCTGTCCAACTTTTTTTATTCAAACTAGTGTGGTGTGGGGTCTATGTTCCCATCTGACCTAGATAACAAAACAACTAGATTAAGTAGATTAAGTTACATCTCTGTCTCATTCAAACGCAATTCAGTTTGAGAAAAAAATATTCTTCTCTGAATCAGAGAAGAATAAGTAAAAATGATAAACAAGAATAATATTCTAGCCACTACTCCACTCTTAAATTCAAATTAAAGATCTTAAATAGAGTCTTGTTCAAAAAAGCAAGAGTTTTCAGGATATAACGGGTGCTCTGGGACGGAAGGATTCGAACCTCCGAATAGCGGGACCAAAACCCGTTGCCTTACCACTTGGCCACGCCCCATTTAAATTTGAATTCTGCACTAATAAACACTAATATGAGTGTTGGTTATTCGTCAATTCCAATGCAAATACATATATTGTTGATAGGATTTTGCTACGTGTAGATATAATATAGAATTAAACTGGACTTGATTGATCATTACATATAATTTAATTAAGATATTGTATTGTATAAACGTATGATTTCTTATATTCTCTTTTTAGAATTGAAGGCTTTTGATTGGGTGAGTGGGTTGAAAGGATTTTTTGGTCTACTTTACTTTCTTCATTAATTTTTGCCTTATATCAATAAGATATCAATAACTCAATCAAAATACAATTATCTCCAAGAAAAAAATCTTTGTTATGCTTAATATTTTTAGTTTGATCGGTATCTGTCTTAAC